GTTTTCTCATATGAATCTCTTGTCTCCAGCTATTGGAGATCCCATTTCCGTACCAACTCAAGATATGCTTATTGGACTCTATATATTAACGATCGGGAATCGTCGAGGTATTTGTTCAAATAGGTATAATCCATGGAATCGAAGAAACTATCAAAATGAAACGGTTGACGATAATAAGTATACGAAAGAGAAAGAACCCTATTTTTGTAGTTCCTATGATGCACTTGGAGCTTATCGGCAGAAACGAATCAATTTAGATAGTCCTTTGTGGCTCCGGTGGCGACTCGATCAACGTGTCATTGCCTCAAGAGAAGTTCCCATCGAAGTTCAATATGAATCTTTGGGTACCTATCATGAGATTTATGGGCACTATCTAATAGTAAGAAGTGTAAAAAAAGAAATCCTTTGTATATACATTCGAACAACTGTTGGTCATATTTCTTTTTATCGAGAAATAGAAGAAGCCATACAAGGGTTTTGTCGGGCCTACTCATACGATACCTAAGCTAAGTAATTATGTGATACCGTGGGAATTCGGTTCTCTACGGCTCAACCGGTATCATAATTCCTGAATTTCTACGTGAATCAAGATCGAGGAAAGGAAGTCTTCAAATCACTGACTCAAACCCATTGTCGAATCCTACTCAGCGGAATATGGAGGTACTTATGGCAGAACGGGCCGATCTGGTTTTTCACAATAAAGTGATAGATGCAACTGCCATGAAACGACTTATTAGCAGATTAATAGATCACTTCGGAATGGCATATACATCGCACATCCTGGATCAAGTAAAGACTCTGGGTTTCCAGCAAGCCACTGCTACATCCATTTCATTAGGAATTGATGATCTTTTAACAATACCTTCTAAGGGATGGCTAGTCCAAGATGCTGAACAACAAAGTTTGATTTTAGAAAAGCACCATCATTATGGGAATGTACACGCGGTAGAAAAATTGCGTCAATCCATTGAGATATGGTATGCTACAAGTGAATATTTGAGACAAGAAATGCATCCTAATTTTAGGATGACTGATCCTTCTAATCCAGTCCATATAATGTCCTTTTCGGGAGCTAGAGGAAATGCATCTCAGGTACACCAATTAGTAGGTATGAGAGGATTAATGTCGGACCCCCAAGGACAAATGATTGATTTACCCATTCAAAGCAATTTACGCGAAGGACTTTCTTTAACGGAATATATAATTTCCTGCTACGGAGCCCGCAAAGGAGTTGTGGATACTGCTGTACGAACATCAGATGCTGGATACCTCACGCGTAGACTTGTTGAAGTAGTTCAACACATTGTTGTGCGTAGAACAGATTGTGGCACTATCCGAGGTATTTCCGTGAGTCCTCGAAATGGGATGACGGAAAAAATTTTGATCCAAACACTAATTGGTCGTGTATTAGCAGACGATATATATATGGGTCTACGATGCATTGCCACTCGAAATCAAGATATTGGTATTGGACTTGTCAATCGATTCATAACCTTTCGAGCACAATCAATATATATTCGAACCCCCTTTATTTGCAGGAGTACATCTTGGATCTGTAGATTATGTTATGGTCGGAGTCCCACTCATGGCGACCTGGTCGAATTGGGAGAAGCAGTAGGTATTATTGCAGGTCAATCAATTGGGGAACCAGGGACTCAACTAACATTAAGAACTTTTCATACCGGTGGAGTATTTACAGGTGGTACTGCAGAACATGTACGAGCTCCTTCTAATGGAAAAATAAAATTCAATGAGGATTTGGTTCATCCCACACGTACACGTCATGGACATCCTGCTTTTCTATGTTATATAGACCTGTATGTAACTATTGAGAGTCAAGATATTCTACATAATGTGAATATTCCACCAAAAAGTTTTCTTTTAGTTCAAAACGATCAATATGTAGAATCAGAACAAGTGATTGCTGAGATTCGCGCTGGAACATCCACTTTCAATTTTAAAGAGAGGGTTCGAAAACATATTTATTCTGACTCAGAGGGAGAAATGCACTGGAGTACCGATGTGTACCATGCGCCTGAATATAGATATGGTAATGTTCATCTCTTACCAAAAACAAGTCATTTATGGATATTATCAGGAGGTCCGTGCAGATCCAGTATAGTCACTTTTTCGCTCCACAAGGATCAAGATCAAATGAATGTTCATTCTCTTTCTGTCGAACGGAGATATATTTCTGACCTCTCAGTGACTAATGATCGAGTGAGACACAAATTGTTTAGTTCGGATCCTTCCAGTAAAAAAGGGAAGGGGATTCTTGATTATTCAGGACCTGATCGAATCATATCTAATGGTCATTGGAATTTCCTATATCCTGCCATTCTCCACGAGAATTCTGATTTATTGGCGAAAAGGCGAAGAAATAGATTCATCATCCCATTCCAATATGATCAAGAACGGGAGAAAGAACTAATGCCCCGTTCTGGTATCTCGATTGAAATACCCATAAATGGGATTTTACGTAGAAATAGTATTCTTGCTT